AAAACTGCCAAATAAAATGCGTCCCAAGCAGAAATATCACAAGTACCGCCACGTCCGGGACCGTCGCAAGGAAAACTATAACCGAAATCCTTTTTATCTGGCATTAATTTGGAACCACGCGCATCTAAAGCACCTTTTACTAAAATCAATGTAGTCGTATGTAAACCCAAAGCAATAGCATGATGAACCAAGAAATCTCCTGGCACTATTGTTAAGTGTTAAGAAAAGTGAATTACTATTCTCATTAATAGCATTCAACCAGCCAGGTAACCATATGCTTCGACGACCGGCATTGAATGGAGTACCAAAAGCAAGCATGACGTCGTTATGAACATAAAGGGCCAAGGTATGGAACCCCAGAAAAAGGCTAGCCCAACTTAAATGAGATGTTTGAGATGTTATAGCTTCTTTATGGTCTAACATTCTTGCCAATACATTATCCTCATTCTGTTCCGGATTGTAATCCCTGATGAAGAATATAGCCCCATGAGCAAAGGTTCCTGTCATGATGAACCCTGCGATGTATTGGTGATGAGTATATAACGCAGCTTGAGTAGTAAAGTCTTGTGCTATGAATGCATAGAATGCATAAGCAGGTAAAGAGTACATGTGTTGAGCTACTAAGGAAGTAATAACCCCTAAAGAGGCTAGAGCAAGGCCCAATTGAAAATGAAGCGAATTATTTATGGTGCCATAAAGACCCTTATGCCCACACGTCCTAATTGACCCCCCGGGGGAATATATGCTTCTAAAAGATCCTAAAAGATCTTTGATACTGTGCCCAATTCCGAAGTTAGTTCTATACATAGGACCAACAACGAGAAAAAGGAATGCAATAGCTAAATAGCTAAATGATGATGAGCCATATCGGCATATCGGTTAGCCATAAACTTTGCGTTTGTTTGAGGATGGAATCCCCAAAGAAGGGTTAGAATGGCAGTTACTGCTCCTTGGGAGGTACCAAATAAATGACTACTGGAATCAGGGTTTTGAGCATAAAGATTCCATTGACCCATAAAATGACCCATAAAAAGGGGGGTTTCTACCCCGGCAAAACTTGGATAAAGTTGAGCCAAAAGATCCCGATTCAAGATAAATTCATGAGGAAGTGGTATTTCTTTAAGATCAACTCCAGCGTCGATAAATTGGTTAATTGGTAAAGATACATGGATTTGGTGTCCCGCCAAAGAAAGAGACCCAAGGCCTAGTAACCCCCCTAAGTGGTGATTCAACATAGATTCTACATCTTGAAACCAAGATAATTTGGGAGCGGCTTTGTGATAAAGGAACCAACCAGCAAAAAGCATTAACGCCGCAAAGACCAATGCACCGATTGCGGTACAATAGATACAATAGAGTTGTAATTCATTAATGATTCCAGATGCTCGCCAAATCTGAAAAAAACGGAGGTTATTTATATTCCTCCGAAACCACCGCCCACATCCCCATTCAATATTTCTTGACCCACTATTGGCCAAACTACTTGGGCACTCGGTGCAATATGAGTAGGATCACTTAGCCATGCTTCATAATTTGAAAAACGGGCGCCATGGAAGTACATGCCACTCAGCCAAAGAAAGATAATAGAGAGTTGGCCAAAATGAGCACTAAAGACTTTGCGAGAGATCTCCTCCAAATCACTGGTATGACTATTGAAATCATGAGCATCAGCATGTAGGTTCCAGATCCAAGATCCAAGTGGTAGTATCAGGACCTTTAGCTATTGTTCTTGAGAAATGGCCGGGTCTGACCCATTCCTCACTGGATCCACCAACAAAAAAAGAAAGGTCTTATTCAAAACGCCTCGTGATTTTTAACCAATTATTTAACCAATTATGTGTTATGTGCTTCAATATAATTCCCGGAGTAAGCGCTATAGCTTGTTTCCAATACTCAGCAGCTTGATTGAACCAAGCCTCCGCAATTTCCGAATCGCCTTATAGACCTTGTAGAGTAGAATGGCCTGTTCTCCCCGGTCGGAATAGGTTAGTCAATTCCCTGCCTTAGAACCGTACTTGAGAGTTTCCTATCTCAGACGGCTCCTCCCTTCTGTGCCTTCTGTGCATAGTACTTCTGTGCATAGTACTAAAGTACTAAAGGGAATAATTCATGTAATCAAAATTTCACTATTCTAATTATGAACTCACAGGGAGCTGGTATCTTTACAAGAAATTTCTAACCAGCCTACCTCACAATCACAAGAGGTTTTTTCTTAACACCAATCGTATTAGTGCTAGATAGAAATGGTAACTCAAAAAATTTCTTTGTACTCAACGCTTAAGATTTTCAGGAATTAGTCACTTCAACGGTCTTTGACCGTTATACGGGTACCGAAAGTACGAATGAGATGGATCTTTGTTTTCCAAATCATTCTTTTTAGTCCCGATACCGATAAGGAAAAGGGTTTTTTAGAACCAAGTTTTTGTATTGTTGATTCCTAGGTGTAGTGCTTTTTCCCGATGCCACCTATCGGCACTAAATAAAGTAGGATTGACCTCCAATACAGAACCTATAGATGTAACCTTTCGCTCAATACTAAAATCTAAAATTGAAGAATCTAAAATTGAAGCATCTAAGGCTGCATCAATCGAGGATACACGACAGAAGGAATTGCTCTATCTCCAATTACTCTAGATCTAGGCATAATTAGCAATTTATTCTATAATTCTTCTCATCCCCCTTTAGGGGAAACGATCCCACAAAAAAAGGAATTGTAATTGTACAGTACAAAATAACATAAAAAAAGACTAATTGGCAAAAAATTGCTTCTTATGGCATCGGGCGGTCATACCTGTATTACAATTAAGATTAATGACTCGCTATTCATTATTCATTCGAGTTTTGGTCAAGAATAAAATTCTGTAGGAGAGATGGCCGAGTGGTTCAAGGCGTAGCATTGGAACTGCTATGTATACTTTTGTTTACCGAGGGTTCGAATCCCTTTCTCTCCTTTTTTTTTTTCATTCATCCGCGTAGTCGTGTTACCGACTACAATGTGTCAAATAAAAGTGTCAAATAAAATAAGATAAAATAAGAATTGATATCATTATTCTAACAGTAAGACCCTTATTTCATAGAGATTATCTATCCCTAATTACATCCCTGTGATAAGTAAAATACAAATAGAAAATTTATATTCAATTTCTATTGAAAAGAAGAAAAAAGAAAAATAATCCTTTTGGGATACGTGAATGAGACAGGGCGCAAGGTGCTCCATTTACTTCAGCGAAAGGAGTAAAAATTGTATGAACCTTGTTATTCTCGTTAGAATCAAGTCTGACGAGAATAATATTCTACGACCAACAACTCCTTTATTTTCAGGCCGATCCATTTACTATCTATTATTTCTATTATTTGATTTACAAATCCTTTATATTGTAAGGAGTCAATAGTCAAATGGTTTGGCAATTCAAAATGGGGGGATGAAACAAGATGATTTTGAATCAGAGCTTTTGATCTTTCTTTATCCTTCGTAGTAATAATATCTTTAGGTTTGCAACGATAACTTGGTATATCCACTATACGACCATTAACTAAAATGTGTCTATGGTTAACTAATTGTCTGGCTCCAGGTATGGTTGAAGCCATACCTAATCGAAAAAGGATGTTATCCAAACGCATCTCGAGTAATTGTAGTAAAACCAGGCCTGTTGACCCTTTGGCTTTTCCAGCAATATGCACATATTTAAATAATTGTTGCTCTGTCAGACCATAATGAAAACGCAATTTCTGTTTCTCTTCTAAACGAATACGATATTGCGATCTTTTTCCAGAGCGCAATTGGGTTTGAAGATCACTTTTGGATCTGGGTCTTTTACTAGTTAGCCCCGGCAAAGCCCCCAGCCGTCGTATTTTTTTGAAACGAGGTCCTCGGTAACGAGACATATAAAGACTCCTTTTTGATTCACTTTCATTTGACAAAAAAAATCTAAATTCAGACTGAACTAAAGGATCCGCAAAGCAAAACTCAATCTATCAATCTAAAAAACAGAATAGAATAAAAGAAATTTTATCAATATTCGGATTTTTTGTATATAGATAGAAAATAGTTTTTTGTATATAGATAGAAAATAGAAAATTCAAGTGAAGGCTACTTTTTACGATTCCTTCTTTAGAGATCTAATTGTTTTAGTCAGCTTTTTTATTCATAGCTATAACTGAAAGTTACCATGACATAATAGGACATAATAGATCGTTAACTCGACATTTAGAGAAATAGAGAAAGCGAGAGCAGAGATTTTAGATCATGGAAAGAAAAAAATGGATAAAGAAAAAGAGCCGGCTATCGGAATCGAACCGATGACCATCGCATTACAAATGCGATGCTCTAACCTCTGAGCTAAGTGGGCCTATATACCTATATAAGAGCAATAGTGTATAGGAATACAGAATAAAGTAAACTATTGGATCTTAACTATTACCTATTTACCTATTGATTTTTCTTCTTTTTTTTATTTCATTTATTGATTATTGAAATTTCTTATATTTTTTAGTTAATTTCGTTAATTTCTTAGTTAGAAGTTATAGATTCTAAACTCTATATAGAAAAGAAAACTATAATGAAACTATCTATATTCTAAATCCTAATAGATAAATAGTTAAAAAAGAATCATATTCTATTGATTTAGATTCAAATAATAGAAATCAATGACTCAAAATGATAAGAATTTGGATTCTATCATTATACATAAGAGGACAAAAAAAATAATAGAATCATTTCGGATTGAAACAAATAGGGTTCATCCAATAGAGATGAAATGATAGAATATGGAATAGAAGGTGGGCAAAAAAGAAAATAGCAGCATACACTTTTTTGATATTTGATATAGGAATCATTACCTAATGAATTCAAGAGTGCCACAATCAATGAAAGAGTTGGATGGAATTCCAACTGGATCCTTGTCTCAAAGTCTCAAAGCAAAGGGGATATGGCGAAATTGGTAGACGCTACGGACTTGATTGGATTGAGCCTTGGTATGGAAACCTGCTTAGTGGTAACTTCCAAATTCAGAGAAACCCAGGAACTAAAAAAGGGCAATCCTGAGCCAAATCTTTTTTTTCTTGAGAAAAAAATGTAAAATGAGAATAAAAAGGGATAGGTGCAGAGACTCAATGGAAGCTGTTCTAACGAATGAAATTGACTACGTTACGTTAGTAGCTAAAATCCTTCTATTGAAATGAGAGAAAGGATAATGTATATGTACATATATATACTGATATAGCAAACGATTAATCACAACCCGAATCTTCTATAATCTTCTATTTCTATTCTCTATTAATTATTTCTCTATTAATTATTATTAATTAGCATGATAGAGATCAAAAAATCTATGAAAAATTGAAGAATTATTGTGAATCAATTTCAATTAAAGTTGAAAAAAGAATCGAATTTGAACATTCAGTAATCAAATGATTCATTCCAGAATTTGATAGATCTTTTGAAGATTAATCGTACGAGAATAAAGAGAGAGTCCCATTTTACATGTCAATACCGACAACAATGAAATTTATAGTAAGAGGAAAATCCGTCGAATTTGAAAATCGTGAGGGTTCAAGTCCCTCTATCCCCAAGAAAAAGCCCATTTTACTTCCTCACTCTTTATTTATCCTCATCCTCTTTTTTTTTTTTGCATCTTTTGCATCTGTGGTTCAGTTCAACCAAAATTAAGTTTCATTTCATTTACTCTGTTCTTTCAAAACTAGATCCAAATATCCAAATAGAAATCCTCGTCTCTCCTTCCAATCCAATTTCATTTTTCGAGTATGATACCTGTACAAATGAACATATATGTTCAAGGAATCTCTGTTATTGAATCATTCACAGTCCATATAATTATTACAAAGAATGTTTTCTTTTTGAAGACCTAATAAATTCGGGGGCTAGGTCCAATTTGTTAAGACTTTTTTAGTTCTTTTCATTAAAAATCATTAAAAAAGATAATAGATACATAGATACAAAGTACTTTGCTAGGATGATGCACGGGAACGAGAAATGGTCGGGATAGCTCAGTTGGTAGAGCAGAGGACTGAAAATCCTCGTGCCACCAGTTCAAATCTGGTTCCTGACACGTAAAGAATGTATCGAGATAGATATTCTTTACTTTCTTTTTCATTTTTACCCTCGATTCATACTTTTCTTATTCCAAAAGTATGTTCAAATTTCGTATATATCCCAAACCTAATAAACCTAATAGCTAAAAAAAATTAGCTAAAAGGATTCAATAAAATTCAATAAAAGAGTAGAAGGATAGGAATATAAAGGATGTTTTTGGACAAATAAACTCTGATTCTTTTCATTTCGCCTTTTTTCATTTTGTCTCTTCTGTATTTTCTTTCATATTTCCTATTTTTTTGTCACTCTTACTCAAGTTATTTTCTGGGATTCCCACTAAGTGATGTGCGCGGTACAAAGTACATGGTGCAGAACTTTTTTGAGTCATCCTATTGTTTCTGCTCATACAAAATGTATATTAGATCTTTCCAATTTGGGAATAGCAATACATTCCTTTTTTTCTTTTAGCCCACCCACAATACGAATTAAATTCCAATTACTCTGTCAATTACTCTGTTTCATCTTGAATTTCATAGAAATTGATCTTAATATCGTAATATAGTCTTTACGTAAACGTAAGGGCCTGCCTATCCAACTTTCAGGCATCAAGATATGTTTAAAGCAAGGATGATTCTCATAAGAAATTCCCAACATATCATAAGATTCTCGTTCCTGAAAATCAGCACTTCTCCAAATCCAGAAAACTGATGGGGTTTGAGAATTACTATCGGGAGCAAAGACTTTTATGCATACCTCTTCTGGTTTATCTATACCATACCGCTTATTTTCATAAGGTGATACACACAAGCTAAAAATCCACCTGGTGCTACATCATAGGCACGCTGGCACGCTGGTAGCGTAAATAATTGTGACCATATACATATGAAATGACAGCAATGGAGTCCCAGTCCTCGGTTTTTATTTGTTTTTATTTGTAAAGTCTCAATTCCTCGGCAATCAAAGCCTAAAGATCTATAAATTAGATCATGCTTGACTAGCCAATCAGATAAATTAACCTGCATCTTCTTCATCTCCCTATGTTTTTATTTGAAAGATTGACCCACTTTTCCTTATTCAAAGGAACCCTGCCCAATTCATTAATTCGTAGGAAGATACTGACCTTCAAAAAATGATTAATCAGAGGGCTTTTACAAATACTCAAGATCAAGAAAAGAATAGGTCTAGACCCATGCGACTTGCGACTTAGGATTAGGATTGGATTTGCTTGGGTCAGGTTGAAGCCTTCAGCCTTCAGACAGTATTATGTCATTATTTTAATTTACTAAATTGACTGGGATTGGGTATACCAAATAAAAATAAAAAAGTGTATCTTGAATTCTTTGATCATGGGCAGGAAAAGAAGAAAAATATTAGATGGAATTCATTCATAAAAGTAGATGAATAGAAATGGGTATTTCGAGATTTTATAAATACTAATTTGGTTTATTTTGGTCCGTTTAAATATGAAATAAATTATTGTTTTGTTTTCTTGTTACTACTAGTAGTAACAAGAAAACAAAACAATACAAAACAATAAAGGAATGTATAATGTATTAGGGCTATACGGACTCGAACCGTAGACCTTCTCGGTAAGACAGATCAAACTTATTATTATCAAAATGATTTGAACTGTTTCAAAGACCCAACATGCATTTTGTTGCATTGGGCTCTTTCATCAACTGATGTAAAGATCAGTTAATTCACCATATTTTTCTTGACAGAAAGATAAGAAGATAATGAGATGGCTCCATGTGCGCTGATTCATTATTTGTATCCTGATATAGGGGCAATACCAAAGTGTTTCAAAGAAGGGTTACCTTGATTTAGGTCGGCCTTCGGCCTAGATCCACCTAAGTGAAATACAGTCTCTATCGCTACGCTGCAAGAGTCCAATATGAGACTTTATACACCTCAAAGCTCATAGGACGAAAAGAGGTTCTTTTGAGATCCTTATACTCATTATGCCTGGCATTGAATGAACAGGGCATTTACCTTACAATGGCAGGTTCTATTTGATTTGGCATGCGAATTCGCACCTGAATAGGATCAAACTAAATATTTGTCAGGCTATTTTTCTCTTGTTCTCTCGAATCTAAGGAGTAAGACATCAACTTTTAAAAAAGATCAATTATGGTCATTGCATAATTGGTTCCCTTGAAAAGCATTGGCGCACGTGTAAACGAGGTGCTCTACCTAACTGAGCTATAGCCCTTGTTATAACTATTTTAACATAGAGACAATTTATTGTCAAGAAGGGTATCCCCTAATCCCACATGATAACTCTACGATCCATTTATGTTTACTGGTACAAGATTGATATTGCTTAGAAAGCATATTTTACCTAAAATCCATCGAAGTGAAGTGATGGAGACCCTTTTTGTGGTGATAAATGGCCTACTTAACCCAGTGGTTAGAGTATTGCTTTCATACGGCGGGAGTCATTGGTTCAAATCCAATAGTAGGTAGAACTTATTAGATACCATGGAATCCGGTACCTAATAAGTTTTTATACCCCTCCTCTTTTTTTGTTCTATCATCAGATTAATTAGATTAGACTTCTAACTAAATAATTAACTAAATAATTAAAAGGAAATCGCTTTGACAGCTTCGACTCGTGTCCTAGCTCGTCTGAGAGCTAGATTTGACTCAATTGCTTGTCTCTTACCCTCAGCTCTACTCAAGTTAGCTTCAGCTATTTCAAGAGTTTGTTGAGCTTCTTGTGGATCAATGTCAGTACTAATTGTCAGTACTAATTTCCGCACTATTTCCTAAAATAGTGATCTCATTATTACTTATTCTATTACTTATTCTAGCGTTCTAGCGAAACCGCCCATAAGAGCCGCCGTTAACCATTGATCGTTTAGTCGTATTCTCAAAAGGCCTAATCTTTCATGCTCTTGCTTCTTGCTACAGTTAAACGATCTTCTTCAGCTAATTCGTCCAACCCAAGGATAGCTATAATGTCCTGAAGTTCTTTATAACGTTGTGAAGTTTGCTTAACCCTTTGAGCAGTCTCATAATGTTCCTCGCCAACGATCCGAGGTTGTAACATAGTTGATGTTGAATCCAAGGGAGCTACTGCTGGATAAATACCTTTGGCAACTAATCCTCTTGATAATACTGTAGTAGCATCTAAATGTGCAAATGTCGTGGCAGGATCAGGGTTGGTCAAATCATCCGCAGGTACATAAACTGCTTGGATCGATGTTTGTTATAGATCCTTCTTTGGTAGAAGTAATTGGTAGAAGTAATTCTTTCTTGCAAAGAACCCATTTCCGTACCAAGGGTAGGTTGATAACCTACTGCAGAAGGCATTCTGCCTAATAAGGCAGAGACTTCGGACCCTGCTTGAACGAAACGAAATATATTGTCGATGAATAGAAGTACATCTTGCTCATTAACATCCCGGAAATATTCCGCCATGGTTAGGGTAGTCAAGCCAACTCTCATATGAGCTCCTGGCGGTTCATTCATTTGACCATAGACTAGAAGACTAGAGCCACTTTGGATTCTGCAATATTTTTTTCATTAATCACCATTAATCACCCCGGATTCTTTCTTTTTCTTTCTATATTTAGTTTATAATATTAGTTTATTAGTTTAGTTGAATATTTTTTGAATTTTAAAGATTATTTTAAAGATTTTTGTCATTTTTGTCAAAGGTTTCATTCACGCCTAATTCATATCGAGTAGACCTTGTCGTTGTGATACTTCTTAATTCATGAGTTGTAAGGAAGGACTAAGGACTTATGTCACCACAAACAGAGATTAAAGCAAGCGTTGGATTTAAAGCTGGTGTTAAAGATTACAAATTGACTTATTATACTCCTGACTACGAAACAAAAGATAAAGATACTGATATCTTGGCAGCATTCCAAGTAACTCCTCAGCCGAGAGTTCCGCCCGAAGAAGCGGGGGCTGCGGTAGCAGCCGAATCTTCTACTGGTACATGGACAACTATGTGGACTGATGGACTTACCAGTCTTGATCGTTACAAAGGACGATGCTACCACATCGAGGCCTTTGTTGGGGAGAAAAACCAATATATTGCTTATGTAGCTTATACTTTAGATCTTTTTGAAGAAAGTTCTTTTACTAACATGTTTACTTCCATTGTGGGTAATGTATTTGGTTTCAAAGCTCTGCGAGCTCTGCGTCTGGAAGATATGCGAATTTCCACTTCTTATTCCAAAACTTTCCAAGGTCCGCCTCATGGCATCCAAGTTGAAAGAGATAAATTGAACAAGTACGGTCGTCTCCTATTGGGATGTACTATTAAATAAACCAAAATTGAGATTATCTGCAAAAAACTATGGTAGAGCAGTTTATGAATGTCTACGGGGTGGACTTGATTTTACTAAGGATGATGAAAGGATGATGAAACACAACCATTTATGCGTTGGAGAGATCGTTTCTTATTTTGTGCCTTTGTGCCGAAGCACTTTATAAAGCGCAAGCCAAAACGGGTGAAATCAAAGGACATTGGGTACATGGGGTACATGTGAAGAAATGATCAAAAGGGCGGTATTTGCCAGAGAATTGGGAGTTCCTATTGTAATGCATGACTACTTAACTGGGGGTTCCCCAAAATTATGGTATGCATTTTCATGTACTAGCTAAAGCATTACGTATGTCTGGTGGAGATCATATTCACGCTGGTACAGTAGTAGGTAAACTGGAAGGGGAACGCGAGATGACTTTGTCGTGGTATTTTTTTCACTCAAGACTGGGTCTCTATGCCAGGTGTTCTACCCGTGGCTTCAGGGGGTATTCATGTTTGGCATATGCCTGCCCTAACCGAAATCTTTTGGGATGATTCCGTACTTCAGTTCGGTGGAGGAACTTTAGGGCACCCTTGAGGAAATGTACCCGGTGCAGTAGCTAATCGGGTTGCTTTAGAAGCATGTGTACAAGCTCGTAATGAGGGGCGTGATCTTGCTCGCGAAGGTAATGAAATTATTCGTGAAGCTAGCAAACGGAGCCCCGAGTTAGCTGCTGCTTGTGAAGTATGAAAAGAGATTTTACATTTGAGTTCGACCCAGTCGATAAGCTATATAAAGATCCAAAATAAATGAAACTTGGCCCAATCTTTCCTAAAAAAAAGATTGGGCCGAATAAAGAATGAACATCTTATACTAATCTTATACTCTTATACTAATCTTATACTATGAGAGTCTTTGTGTATTTGCATATATCTTTTTTTTGTACGGGGTTTACCATCTACAAATTGAAATTGAAATGATTCACCGGATTCCCCAAAAGGAGAATCCTTTCTTTCTTTTCAAGACTCGCTCGTTTTCCATTCAAAATTCCATTCAAAATCTTAATCATTGGATCATATGCTTCATTTGAATTCTGATGAGAAATAAAAAGAAAGAAAAAAGAAGTAGTCAAATAATTTTTTCTTTTTCGAATGACTATTCATCTATCTATTAGTATTATAGTATTAGGTTTTCATCAAATAGGGGGCAGAAAGATTCTATGGAAAAATGTCGGTTCAATTTGATGTTGTTTAACAAGAAGTTCGAACATAGGTATGGACTAAGTAAATCAATGGATAGTCTTGATGCTCTTGGACATATCAGTGGAAGTGAAGAACCTATTCTAAATGATGAGGAGAAACATATTCCTAGTTGGGGCAGTTACAGTTTCAGTAATATTCATTATATAAATTATTTATTTGATAGCAGGAATATTTGGAGTTTGATCTCTGATGATACTTTTTTAGTTAGAAATAGTAATGGTGACAGTTATTCCGTATATTTTGATATTGAAAATCAGATTTTTGATATTGACAATGCTAGTTCTTTTTTGAGTGAACTAGATATTTTTTTTTATAGTTATTTAACTAGTGGGTCTAATAGTAGCAATTACTACTATGATTATTCCATGTATGATACTCAATCTAATTGGAATAATCATATTAATAGTTGCATTGATAGTTATCTTCTTTTTGAAATTTTTGAAATCAGTATTAATATTGACATTTACAATGCTATCGGCAGTTACTTTTTTAATTTCATTTATATGGTTTATATGGAAAGTATAAATGAAATTAAAAGTATAAAAAGTATAAGTAGTATTAAAAGTGAAAATTCTAGTATCCAAACTAGTAGCAGTTCTTTCGATAGAATAGAAGGATCTAATGATTTTGATGTAAATACAAAATACAAACAGTTATGGGTTCAATGCGAAAATTGTTATGGATTCAATTATAAAAAATTTTTTGGGTCAAAAATGAATATTTGTGAACACTGCGGATATCATTTGAAAATGAGTAGTTCAGATAGAATCGAACTTTTTCTTGATCCTGGCACTTGGGAGCCTATGGATGAAGATATGGTTTCTGTTGACCCCATTGAATTTCAGTCAGAGGAGGAACCTTATATAGATCGCATCTATTTTTATCAAAAAAAAACAGGTTTAACTGAAGCTGTTCAAACGGGTGTAGGTCAACTAAATAGTATTCCCATAGCAATTGGAGTTATGGATTTTCAATTTATGGGAGGTAGTATGGGATCCGTAGTAGGTGAGAAAATCACCCGTTTGATCGAGTATGCTACTAATAGATCTCTACCTATCATTATTGTATGTGCTTCTGGAGGAGCACGCATGCAAGAAGGGAGTTTGAGTTTGATACAAATGGCTAAAATATCTTCTGCTTCATATGATTATCAATCAAATAAAAAGTTATTCTATGTATCAATCCTTACATCTCCTACAACTGGCGGAGTTACAGCAAGTTTTGGTATGTTGGGAGATATCATTATTTCCGAACCTAATGCCTACATTGCGTTTGCGGGGAAAAGAGTAATTGAACAAACATTGAAAAAGACAGTACCCGACGGTTCACAAGTGGCTGAGTATTCATTCCATAAGGGCTTATTCGACCCAATCGTACCACGTAATCCTTTAAAGGGTGTTCTTACTGAGTTATTTCAGCTACATGGTTTCCTTCCCTTGAATCAAGATTAAAAAAAGATTGTGAAAAAGATTGAAATATTTCATTTTCAAAAGGAAGTATAGCACTAGTTTTTGTTATTTTTATTTGTAGCGAATAAGCATTTAGTTCATTGTAAATTGTAATAAGTAATAAAAAAAAAGAAGAAATATCAAATTAAATAAAGAAAATAGAAATATTAAAATAACAAATAATAAGAATAAGAATTAAGAATATAGAAGTTCTTTCTATTTACCGAGAGCCCCCGTTTTTCACTAGGAATCCCTTTTTGTTGAATAGGATTGGTTAAAGTCGCGAACTCCTAAGAACTCCTAAGAAACTCTTTTCTATCTTTTCTTTCAAAACAAAAGGGTGTTTTGAAAGAAAAGATAGAAAGAAGATAAGGATGGGAGAAGAAGAATCCAATTTAGGAAAGTGGATTCTCATACATATTTGTGTAGAAAGAGGGATAAGTACACTTCATTTTGAACTTTCCCTCTATTTTTGTTCCTTTAGTAGGCCTAGTCTTTCCGGCAATCACAATGGCTTCTTTATCTCTTTATGTCCAAATGTCCAAAGAAATAAGATTGTCTAAATATGATGGGACCAAATCCCATATCCTATTAATTATCTTAATTATCCCATTAATTTCTTTTCACAACATAGGATATATGCTATGTTGTGAAAAGAAATGGAATAGTTTTTATGTATGTCGATACATAATACATAATACATAATATATGGGTTGATGCATGTATATGCCTTTTATAGCTTAATCAATTAAACGATTCAATTCAAAATGATAAGCAAATCTTTTTTGAAAATCTTTGAAATAGAAACTCAATGTATCTAACCAATTCTTTCTAACAGTTTCAGTTGGAAGACTGCTAGTTGATGAAAGTGACTTCGGGATCAAGCAAGAAAAATCGAGTCAAATCTATTTGGGTTATTCTCTAAATTCAAATCAAATGCAACTGGATCTAGTATAGTATGAACTGGCGATCAGAACATATATGGATAGAACTTATAACGGGGTCTCGAAAAATAAGTAATTTTTGCTGGGCCTTTATCTTTTTTTTAGGTTCGCTAGGATTCTTAGTGGTTGGAACTTCCATTTATATTTATCTTGGTAGAAATCTGATATCCGTATTACCGTCTCAGCAAATTCTTTTTTTACCACAAGGGATTGTGATGTCTTTCTATGGAATCGCAGGTCTATTCATCTATTCATTATTTATTTCTGATTTATTTCTGAAAGATATCTAATTTCCTCTTTTCCTCGTCGTGTCCTTTATAAGGAAATCAGGGGCCAAGGAGCCATTGCCTTGACTCGTACTGAGGAGAAATTGAACAAAAAGCTGCCGAATTAGCCTCTTTCTTGCGCGTACCCATTGAAGTCTTTTGATTTGAAATGAACTGAAGAATAAATATCAGCATGAGAGAAGGAACTTACTAATTATATTTTTAAGACAACTTAAGCTTCTTCAAAATGTTCATTCCAGCAAAAGATGATGCTATATTCTAATTTCCTGTTCCGTTGAGACAGCAGTCCACATACATTATACACCTCAAAAGCAGGAGGACGTATAGGAAACAATTTTAATAAAATCTATAAAATCTAATAGAACTTATCAAATATATAAGAATAGAAACTATTTGTACACAAAATTGTACACAAAAACTCTTTTGTCTACGCATACGCATGGCGTCCAACTTTACTCTTTCTTTACTCTTTTATATTTATATTATCTTTTTTATATAAAGATATAATATAAATATAATATAAATATAAAAGATTCGGTTCCGATTTGCCTAATTGAGATCTCGGGAATATGGAAGAAATATTTACTTCTTTTTTTCATTCGAAAAGGGCCTTTTTTCTATGTTCTATTCTAGATCCAAAGACTCAATTCTTACACAAAAACAAAAAGACGAAAAGATTCATAGGTTCGATACCTTGTTCTTGTTAGAGTTATAAGCTCTTTTTCTTTTTATAGAACAGAACTCGTGCTTCATAAAAATCTCAGATAGATCAGATAGAATCGATGAATAAAACAGGTTCATTAACAATTCACATCACAGATACAGAATGAAAAAAAAAAAAAAAGAAAGCATTGGCTTTCCTCCCATATCTTGTGTCTATACTCTTTTTGCCCTGGTGGGTTTCTCTCTTATTTAATAAATGTCTAGAAACTTGGGTTCTTAATTGTTGGACTTAATTGTTGGAATAGTTGGAATAAAAGGCAATCCTAAATCCTTTTGAATGATATTCAAAATAAAAATATAAAAATGTTTTAGAAAAATTTATGGAATTTGAAGAACTATTTTGGATTCAGGAATTTCTCTATAACTTATCTATAACTTATCTATAACTTAAGTGACACAATCAAAGCTTTTTCAATTCTTTTATTTACTTATTTATGGATCGTATTTCACTCGACCCATGTTTGGGAACTAAAGATTGGTTCAATCTACTTCAATCTACAACAATTTTTGATTAACTCAGAATGATCAGATTCTACCTGGTCTTGTTTCCACTTTTCCAGTAATTTTAGATCCAATTGTGAAATATTGGATCTTCTTTTTTTTTTTTTGAATACTTTCGTAGGTTATTTTTGAATTAGATTTTTTTATTATATTAAAAAACTACTTAAACTGAAATAGAATTCCGTTTTGGAATATTGCAAATATTCGCAATCACAGGATCAGTCAATGGTACAGCTAATGAATCCCTTTATTCTACCTATATCACCTTATCACCTTATCTATCTTTTATCTTTTTTTAGTGTCCATCTATAATGACTAATGAATCAAGAACTTTTAAAGGGAACTAAACGGATTCTTTCAATTAGTTTTTCTTACCGTCGTATGTCGTATCTGGATTGAGACTTAGGTAAATGTTTTATTCATATATATTCATATATGTAGTAAAAGAACACATCTCATTTTATCATTTTACTCTTTTATGCCTATTCTAACTAGTTATTTCGTTTTTTTGATAGGCCCCTCCTTGTAGGAGGCCAATTTTAAGTTGCAATTCTACTTTGTTTTGTTAAGTTCTTTCATTGTAATTCAACATAACATAAACGGAATCACGCTCTGTAGGATTTGAACCTACGACGTCGGGTTTTGGAGACCCGCGTTCTACCGAACTGAACTAAGAGCGCTTTCTTATATCCTTTCTTATATCCTATAGTATCTACTTAGATACTATTGTAAATAAATTGTAAAGAAATGTAAATAAAAGGATTTTTCTATCTACAAATGGTTATTGCGTACATATAGTATTTAAAAAGGAAAGGTGAAAGATTATCTTTTACCCTATCTTGCTCAATGAATCCCTCATAACTGTCCATAGGAGAAAGAATAGGTAGGGATGACAGGATTTGAACCTGTGACATTTTGTACCCAAAACAAACGCGCTACCAAGCTGCGCTACATCCCTTTTCAAATTTCAAAATTGTTGTACGTTGTACAGTGTCATTGTATAAAATACATGTCTTGTTTTCCACATCCTTATCCTTCTCCTTCTTTTTCCATCTACCTACCTATATAGGTAGAGAATGTTATAGGTAGAGAATGTTCTTGTCATTTTTTTCTTTTGTATTTGGTTTGGTTCGGATACAAAAGAAAATGAGGGGAATTCTAAAGTATTCTAAAGTGAAGTCAATCCAAAATGAAAAAAAGGAGGTTCATGGCCAAGGGTAAAAATATCAGAATTCTAGTGATTTTAGAATGTATCTGTTGTGTTCAAAAAGGTGTCAATAAAGAATCGTCGGGCATTTCTAGATATATTACTCAAAAGAATCGACACAATACACCAAATCAATTAGAATTGAGAAAATTTTGTCGCTATTGTCAAAAGTATACGATTCATGGGGAAATAAAGAAATAGATGGAGCAGAATGCGTGTGTGATTTTTCCAAGGAGCGGTAAGATTAATAACTTTACATCTTAACATATATAATGTAAACCAAAAAATCCTATTTGGGTCGGATCTGAAATGAATAAGAAAAAAAGAGAATTGTATTTTTTAGATTATTTTAGATATAAGGAATAAAAAAACAAAAAAAAGGAATAAGCAAACCATGGATAAATCCAAACAACCTTTTCGTAAATCCAAGCGATCTTTTCGTAGGCGTTTGCCCCCAATTGGGTCGCGGGATCGAATCGATTATAGAAACATGAGTTTAATTAGTCAATTTATTAGTGAACAAGGAAAAATTTTATCTAGACGGGTTAATAGGTTGACCTTGAAACAACAACGATTAATTACTATTGCTATAAAACAAGCTCGTATTTTATCTTCGTTACCTTTTCGTAATAATGAGAAACAATTGGAGAGATTGGAATTAATCCCTAGAACTAAAAATAAATAGATATACTCCTCAAAATTCAAAATCAAAACTCCAATTGGAATTATTGCGTTATAAAAAAGGAAAAATGGGGAAGAAATCTTTTTTTCTTCTATCTTCCCGGAGTCCATTCTCCGGGAAATTCTGTTTCAATTTCAATCATTCTTGTTTCCTATATAGTAGATTTTATTAACTAGTAAGATTCTGTTCTTCCTTTATTTGATTTATATTTTCTTTTTGATTGATGATTTTATTAGAAATCATATCAAAACAATTCTTATTTGATAGGGCTATTTGCGCAAGTATTTTACGATTCAGAAGCAATTGTCTCTTGTACAGATTGTGTACAAATAGGCTATAACTATAGAAGATTCTATCCTCGCGAGTTACTGCATTTATCCGAGTGATCCACAAACGACGAAAATCTCTCTTTTTCCTGCTCCTATCTCGATGAGAGGAAACTAAAGCTCTCATTCTCTGTTGAATAGTCATTCGAATAAGTCTTGAATGAGCCCCTCTAAAGGTTGATGCAAATAAACAAATTTTTTTTCGACGTCTCCGAGCTGTATATCCTCGTTTAACTCTGGTCATTGAAGCAAATGAAACTTTTTTGAATAACTAATAGATTTCTCTTCTTTCAGTCATCCTTTTCCTCCGGTCGATTAATAACAAAACGGATTATTCCGATATATAAAATAGAAATTCCAATGGCTTTTGCGACTATGACCTTCCCAACCACTATTTTTATTTTTTCTTTCTTCCAGGTATCTCGCCTGGGAATAAGAAATTCGACTGCTACTAATACTAAAGAAAAAAAGAAAAAAATAAAAAAGAATAGTGGGTTCCCTCGTTTTTATGGCAACTTTTGAAACGGTGAGGTCCTCTCTATACACCGGAGCCTCTTCTTTTTCTTTTCTTTCATTTCATCAAATTTTATTGTAAACTTGTATAGTTCACACTCTTTGGCTCTACCCATCCAAGAATTATTTTTTGAATTCTAAGTTCGAAAGTAATAGTCCTTTTCACAAAAAAAGCTATCCATAAAGTGACGGCATTTAATTATGAAAGTTGGCTAGGTAGCTGACCCTTTTAGTCCGTTTTTTCAAAAATAGGAGCATAACCTTTTTGCTTCTTATAAGACTATTTCCTCCGCTTAATGGATAACTATTTGCTACCAATGGAGAATTGCTTCTCATCTCAAATGGAGTGATTGGATTTGCACCAATAGAAACCATAAATTCCATAACATAATATGTAGATGTAGATGATAGATCATCATTTTTAGATAATAATCAATTAAATGGCCGTCTTTCACTTTATCTATTATCTATCCTAATTCATTAGTAGTGGTCGTTATCTGAACGAGTCGCACATACACCCTAGTACATGTTCCTCGACGCTGAGGACATCCTCGAAGAGCGGGAGATTTTGTGACATTTCTTATTGGCTGTCTTGCGTTTCTAATAAGTTGTTTAATGGTTGGCATGTTGTGTCTATAGAATCTGATTCTAGATAGAATAGAGCGGGTTGGCTTAGATCGATCTCAACCTGATGGTTTATTATTATAAATGATTTCTATAATATTTTAATTTTAGATCGCTACAAGATCAACAATGCCATGAGCTTGGGCTTCTGTTGCTGACATAAAAACATCCCTTTCCAAATCTTCGGATATAACCCATAAAGGGTTGCCCGTTCTTTGTACATAAACTTTTGTGAGGGTTTCGCGAAGCTTCAATAGTTCTTCTGCTTCCAGGATAAATTCCCCTGCTTGTGCCTCGTAAAAAGAACTAGCAGGTTGATGAATCATAACCCTGATGATATTGATCTAACATAATGAACGGTTCTTCTATCTCTATCTCGCACGATTGGGTTAAAGTAAGGGTGAATTAAAATAACAAGAAAAGATAGAATGAAACAACCGTACAGGCATCTTTTGTACATTGCATACGGCTCTGCAATGGAATTTCTTCTATCGAGAAAAGAAGAAAGAGAACCCATACAATTCAAATTGTTAAATGATCCATTTACCACCCTTTCTTTCATATTTCTTTCATATTCATATTTCTTTCATAGTAGTAAAAAAAAAATACTATGGTGGTTCTGTTGCTTTATATATTTATCTATTTATCTCATCTGTTATTCTGTTATTTAGTGTTATTTAGCAATCCCAAAGTTTCTTTTTGATACGATTCGAGAAGGATCAAATGATTTTTCCATTTTTTTACTCTTTCTCTCATAACATAAAGATAAAAAAGAGACTTCTGGTGTGGAAGAAAAAGGGTTTGTGACGCTGAAATTTACTCTTGACACATAAGATCAAATTGGGAAAGAATCCTTCTTTCATACTACTATCTCGATACAAAATCTCATGAAAAAACAATAATGGTTTGTTCATATCGAACTCGAAGTGCCATGCTATTGTTACTTATTCTTTATCTTTATTTGATCCATATTCGATACAGCGAAGGCATAGTCTTCTTTTTTTTCTCAAATAAAAACTCATTGGCGCCAAGCGTGAGGGAATGCAAGACGTTTGGTAATTTCTCCTCCGACCAGAATGAAAGATCCCATTGAAGCGGCTAATCCCATACATATTGTATGTACATCTGGTGGCACAAATTGCATAGTATCATAAATGGCTATTCCTGGTATTACCCATCCGCCTGGAGAGTTTATAAACAAAAAAAGATCCCTAGTATTATCTTCTATGCTGAGATATACCATGAGGCCAACAAGTTGATTCGAGATCTCGCTCTCAACCTCTTGGCCTAAAAAAAGTAGTCTTTCTCGATGAAGTCGGTTGATTAGGGCAAAATTTTATCCCTGAGGAACCGTACGTGCACCTTTGGATGCATACGGTTCGAAAGAATTGCGAAAAAAAATCAATGTGTCGATTCCAGTCCTATTTCTTTTTTTTTACAGATTTTTGTTTTTCTTCTATTTTTTTTTTTGTAACATGAGTTTTGGCCTACTTCCTTATATTCTATAATGTAGAAAATCAAAAAGAATTTTATGAACTTATTTAACTAACTTCTCATTGATGCATTGTTTCATCGAAATTCAAATAACGATGTTATTTTCTTGTTCCTGAATGGGCCCTTTCAATTCTTTTAGGTTCTTGTTCTACTCCGGAGGAATATTTGCTCGAATTCCATTTGCGCATATAGGGCAAATGGGTTCAGTACCACTGCTTTTTTTCGATTTATTTCATACTTTTACCCTTTTACCCTTTTACCCAAACTATTTGATGTATTCATCATACTACTCCATTGGTAGGCAGTTTGAGATTATCCTTAGAGTAAGTCTAAGATAACCTATGATACAAGCGGTAATCGTGTAATCATCATAATAGATTCTATTAGAATCTTCTAATTCTAATTTCTAATTCTAATATAGTTATATTATATTCTATTTCATTATTAATATTAATGAATATCCTAATTTAGTTTTTGTAATAATTAAATTAAGATTTCTATTTTATTTTTATATTCGTTATTTCCTATTTCTTATTTCAATATCTAATATTATTAGATTAGATAATTTTTTTTTAGAGTCTATATTATTCTATTTTTTCTATTTATTTTCTATTTAATAGTTAGATCACTACATTTACACTCCCATTCTATTACTTTACTCTTACCATTTCCAATTTTGAATTATCTGAACGGAGCCTTGATATTTTATTGATACTTTATTTTATCAGTCCAAGTAAACCATCAATTATTCTAATTGATACTATTGATCCCCAATAGGAATTATTGTGCGTCACGCTCCGAATTATTGATGGTTCAATCAATCAAATATAGATATCTATTTGATTGGGCGAAACAGAGAATACTCAAGCGGGGGGAGATAACGGGGAAATACCATAGGACCCATATGTCTGACAAGTCGCACTATACGTCAACCCAAGCTGCATCTTCCTCTCCAGGACTCCGAAAAGGTACTTTTGGAACACCAATGGGCATTGAGATAAAGAAAAAAATGAAGTGCTATACTTTACTTTAATATGGAAACGTAACAATGACTTTATTGTCTTCATCATTTTTTCTCTTTCTTTTCTATTTTTAGATCTTATAATTTTCTTTCTAATCTTCTATTCTTATTATATATAATAAGAATAGAAGGTTCGTAGAGTAAGACAGAATGAATAAATAAAAATTGGAACGAACGGGATTGATCGGATCAGCCTATTAGTTGAATGATTTCGAATTATAAACAACTATCTATGCATTCTTTTACCAAAAATTCTCCCATTGCGTATTGGTACTTATCGGGTATAGAATAAGATCTGTTTCTCTTTGTTCTTCTAAATCTAAAATCTAAAGAAATAAAAGAAATAGAATTGTTCCCTTATCTTTCAAATTCTTTCGATTCTATTTCATTCAAAATAAAAGAAGGGAATACAAATCAATATTAAGACTTTCCTATATAAAATATACCAACAAGTGAAGTATGAAGTACTTGGTCTAGTCTTTTCCAATGTGAGAAAGTTACATAATGTCTACATAATGTCTATATGTCTATTTCTTTTTCAGAAAGGGGTATTTACATGGGTTTGCCTTGGTATCGCGTTCATACTGTTCAATTTGTATTGAATGATCCCGTATTAAGAGCTAAATTGGCTAAAGGGATGGGGCATAATTATTATGGAGAACCCGCATCCGCATGGCCCGATCAATAGTTAACAATCTTTTATATATTTTTTCCAGTAGTAATTGGAGAATGTCAATAAATTTCAAAATCCATCAATCTTATTATGATCTATTCTACAAATATAGGGATCGTGTCGGAGATTCAAAACTCATTCTATTCTTTTTTATTTATAAAAACTGAAAAATTAAAACTTTTTTGTAAGTAAATTGATTGCAAAATGTTTCTGTAGAGTGCCCCTTATATGTTTTACATCTTTTATGTGAAAATATTCCATTTTCAGAAGATCGTCTTGACTGTGACTCAAAAGGTACAATAATGTATGTATATTGGACCTTTTGAGACAATTATAGGTCCTGGAAGACAATTCTGATTGGTCAATAAAAATAAAAAATAAATGTCAATGGAATTCCTTTTTTGTTTTTCTTGAGATTAGTGAATCTGTCTTGAAAGGAAAAAGGGGGTAGATTCCATCTGTTTTCATTTTCCTCAAAATTCATGTCCCCTTCTTCTGCATGTAGAAAAGGAATCAATAAATCAATCAAATTACGAGAAGCTTCATAGAGTGCTTCTTTAGGAGTTAAACTTACATTCGTCCTTCTTTCTAGAAAGAAGTATCTCTTGTTTTTCATTCCTATTCTCATAAGAATGAATACTACGATTCGCATTTCGAACGGGCATGGATACAATATCTATAGGATAACTTCCATCGTGAGAGTCGTTTGTGAATTTCATACGATATCCGCGATCTCTCTTGATTTGTAATTCAATACACCAATCAATTGGTTCTGTCAGGTTAACTATATACTGTGTCGTGTCAACTATTTCTACAGAAGTTGGTGAGGTGATATCTTGAGCTGTTATGTATTTGGGACCCCTGACGCAAATGGATGCGCTCCTAACTCCATCAAATTTATTAAAATCTCATGTACTGATTCTTCAATACCTGCTATCGTAGAATCGTAGAATATTCATGCAGCACATTTTCAGATATTGCACATGTGATACATGTTCCTTCTATTTCTCCGAGTAAAGCCCTTCACATGTCAATACCTATAGTATTGGATTGACCATTCATAAGCGGGGACAGAATGAAACGACCATAATCATAATAAAGACACTTGCTGTCTACTCTTGATTCAACACATTTCCACTGTAGTGTTTGAGTGGATCCTGCTACTTCTTCTCGAACCATAGTATTCTTTTTATTTTATTTATGATTATTGGATCAGATCCTTGAATCATTTATTTCTCTTGAAATTTCTTGAATTATTATTTCTACACACGTCTTCTTTTAGGGGGGCGACATCCATTATGCGGCAGGGGTGTTACATCACGTACGAAACTTAATAGCATCCCACTTCTACGAATGGCTCGTAATGCCGCATCTCTTCCGAGACCTGGACCTTTTATCATAATTTCTGCTCGTTGCATACCCTGTTCAATAACTGTACGAATAGCATTAAATGCTGCTGCTTGAGCAGCATAGGGTGTTCCTTTTCTTGTGCCTCTGAATCCAGAAGTACCAGCAGAAGACCAAGAAACTACCCGGCCTCGTACGTCTGTAACAGTTACAATAGTATTGTTGAAACTCGCTTGAACATGAATAACTCCTTTTATTATTCTACGTTCATTCTTATGTGAACCAATACGTGCATTCTTACGTGAACCGATTTTTGCTATAGATTTTGTCATATTTTATTCTATATTTTATTCTATTAGATTCATAATAATAAATAAATAAAAAAGAAATCAGAAATCTACAGAGAGATACGGGGGGATATCCATTTCATATAAAAATGAATACTTTCTTCTTTATCTTCTTTCTTTTTACATGTACATGGGTTTTCTTTGAAAAAGTTATTGATTTAGAACTTGAGAAGGATTAACCCTGTCTCTGTTTATGTCTCGGATTTGAACAAATGACTCTAATTCGCCCCCGCCTACGAATCAGGCGACATTTTTCACAAATTTTACGAACAGAAGCCCTTATTTTCATATGGATCATTCCTTACATTCATTCGGAATCTATTTTTTTTTTGAAACAAAAATAAGTTTATTGCATTTTTGAACTTCGAATTATATTACTACGAAAAGGATGTTGAAAACACTGATCTAATCGTTCAAATCTTTTTTGCGAAGTCTATAAATTATACGTCCCCTGGTTGAATCATAACGACTCATTTCGATTTTAACCCTATCTCCGGGTAGTATACGTATAAAACTGCGCCGGATTCTCCCTGAAATATAACCTAGAATTAGATCTTCATTATCTAACCGAACTCGGAACATACCGTTGGGAAGTGATTCAGTGATTAAACCCTCATGAATCAATTTTTGTTCTTTCATTCCAGAGAAACCCCCTTTAAGTATCAACTATATCAACTAATAGAGGAAGAGTTCTATAATTAATTTCTACTCTTCCTCTCTATTTTACAAATAGTAAGTTCAAGAGAAAATTAGGGTATCCAGGAGAATCACCATATATAACACAAAATTTCTCCCCCAATTTTCTCTCGTCGAGCTTCTCGATCTGTCATTATGCCTCGAGAAGTAGAAAGAATTCCAATTCCCATTCCACCTAGAATCTTAGGAATTCGTTTATAGTTAGAATAGATTCGTAGACCAGGCCGGCTGATACGCTTTAAAATTATTTTATTCCCTTTACAAGTCTTTCTATGTAGCAAGGTTGAAACCAAGAAATTTTTTTGACTTTCTTGATGTTTTCGAACGTTTTCAATAAAACCTTCTCGTAAAAGTATTTTAACAATGTTTTTAGTTATATTAGTAGATACTATTTGAACTCTTCCCTTTTGATCCATGTCAGCATTTCTTATAGAAGTTATTATATCGGCAATAATGTCCCTACCCATGACTAACTTTAGTTATTGATGCCTCCTCATTTTAATATAATAAAAATGAATTAAAAAAAATTATTTTTAATGATCGGATGTTTGAACATTCTATCTATTATTCTATATTCTAGAATATTCTAAATATTTTCTATAGTTTTATAGATATATATATCTATAAAACTTCGGGTGCTAAGGAAACTATTTTAGTAAAATTTAACTGTCTCAATTCCCGAGTAATCGCACCAAAAATTCGAGTTCCTTTTGGATTTCCTTCTTGATCAATGATAACTGCTGCATTGTCATCATATCGTATTATCATGCCATTGTCACGTTTGAGTTCTTTACACGTGCGTACAATCACAGCTCTAATTACTTCTGATCTTTCTAGAGGCATGTTGGGCACTGCTTCTTTTATTACAGCAATAATAACATCGCCAATATGAGCATATCGGCGATTACTAGTTCCTATGATTCGAATACACATCAATTCTTGAGCTCCACTGTTATCCGCTACATTTAAAAGGGTTTGAGGTTGAATCATATCATTTTTATTGTAATCTCTTATTTCAATGCAAGGGATAAGATAAAGCAAGGGATAAGATAAAAAAGAAATATTGTTTGTCCAGAGATAAAGAAATCCGCGGTTATTTTTTCATTCTTCCTTTCTTTTACTTTTGTTTACCTATCCTGAAATAACAAATTGAGTTCGTATAGGCATTTTGCATGCAGCTATTTTCATAGCTGCTTTGGCTACAGTTTCTGATACTCCATTCATTTCATAAAGTATTTTACCCGGTTTAACAACGGATACCCAATATTCGGGGGATCCCTTGCCCGAACCCATACGTGTTTCCGTAGGTCTTACTGTAACAGGTTTGTCGGGAAAGATACGTACCCATATCTTCCCACCACGACGCGCATATCGTGTCATTGCTCTTCGCCCTGCTTCTATTTGTCTAGCTGTGATCCAAGCAGATTCAAGTGCCTTAATAGCGTATCTGCCAAAACAAATATGATTGCCTCGGCAAGATATTCCCTTCATTCTACCTCTATGTTGTTTACGAAATCTGGTTCTTTTGGGGTTATAGTTGATGGTTGTTTCTGAATTCCATCTCTACTGCAGAGCCGGACATGAGAGTTTCTTCTCATCCAGCTCCTCGCGAATGAAATGATTCAAAAAAAAGAATATACTCATTTTAATTTCTTTATATATTGAATTTGTTACATAGGTAGATATATATAGAATAGAATTAGATAACTAGGCATGTTATACTGTTATATAACAAGTATATAACAAGCCTTTCATTATCTATCTCATCTCTAGTTAGGGTTCGCGGGCGAATATTAACTCTTTCCTCCTTCATTTCTTCATTTGTAGGGTCAATTCATGACCCTTCAGAACCCTTCAGAAGAAATCCATTTTTTCTTGGTTCATTTCGCCATCCTACCCAATGAAGCATTAGGATTGATTCGTTTTTAAGAAAATCCTATGTAGTCGCAGGTTCCATCGTTCCTATAGCTTCTCTATTAATACTTAGGCCTGAACTCTGCAATGGAGCTCCCAACAAAATTTGTTCTTTGTTTCCGAGTCAATCTCCTCAGTTTTTCTTAACCCGAAGCTCAATGGGAAAGTCGTGTGCAATGAAAACTGCAAGCACGGTTTGGGGAGGGATTTTTTTTCTCATGCAACAAGGAAAAATTATCTACTCCATCCGACTAGTTCCGGGTTCGAGTCCCGGGCAACCCATAAAAAGAATATACTCATTTTAATTTTTTAATTTCTTTATCTTAATCTTATATTTATTTTATATTTTAATTGTTGATGCTTTATAACACTGCCTTTTTTATGGGGTGATTCTTCATAAACCATACATATGGAAATCATATATCATTGAGATCTTTATTCTCTCTTTCTATCATCCTTCCATTTCTCCACATCCCCTTTTAATTTTTAATAATTTTTAATGAAAAGAATTTTAGTTGCTACAACTATATGATCGATATGATCGATTAAGTCATTTAAGTCATATAGTGACTGTTTCTTGGGATCTCGACAATACGAAGCAATAAGTTGGTTATTAGTTTTGAATTTATAATTTATTTAGTTTTGACCACCTCAATTCTAAGTTTAAAGTGGGGAAAGTGGGGTCAGCCTTTAACTCAATTCTAAACTCTAAATAAAAAACTAACGAGTCACACACTAAGCATAGCAATTCTACTAAAATCTAAATTAAAGGGTAAATCAAATTTTTAAAAACCTCCTAGAATTAGAATTGTTCGTTTTTCTTTATTATCTCCTATTATCTCCGGTGCCATTATTCCTACTTCCGCCGCGCAGCTATAGGTTTGCATTTTTACCCAAAGTTGATGAGTGGTTATATTTATATAATATTTATATAATGGTGGTCCCGAGATAAGGTCCATTATTCTTATTTTCTTATTCCTGGTTTACAAATATCCAAATTTTGATGCCTAAGACTCCATAGATAGTTCTAATCGTATGGGAACAGTGATCAATTTTAGCGCGAATTGTTTGTAGAGGAACCCTGCCTTCTCTGATCCATTCGACACGTGCAATCTCTTTTCCGTCAATACGCCCTGCAATTTGCACTTGAATTCCTTTTGTACCCGTTTGTTCAGTTAATTCAATAGCTTTTTTCATTACCTTTCGAAACGAAACTCTATTTTTTAATTGTAAAGCTATATATTCCGCAAGAATATTAGGTTGTCCATAAGGCTTTTCAATTCTTGTGATAGCAATGTGGAGTCTCCGTTTTACAGAAGGAAACTCTTTTTGTACATTCATCTGTAATTCTTTGACTCCCCTTGTTCGTCCTTCTATTAATAAATTTGGAAATCCAATATAGATTATGACCTGAATCAAATCTATTCTTTTATGAATCCCTATATGGGCAATTCCTTCGAAACCTGAGGATATTCTCTTATTTTTTTTTACATAGTCCTTAATACAATTCCGTATTTTTTCATCTTCTTGTAGACCCGTAGAAAAATTCTTAGGTTTTGCGAACCAAAACGAATAATGACTTTGAGTTGTTCCAAGTCTGAAACCCAGTGGATTTATTTTTTGTCCCATATTTTTCTATTATTTTTCCATCCATATATATTTTTTTCTAAGTAGGAATCGAAATTCTCTTTCTTTACTTTCTCTTTCTTTAGATGAATTTCGATTTTTCTTTTAAAACAATCTTTATATGACAAGTGGTTTTTTTTATCAGATAACTACGCCCTCGAGCCCGGGGTCTTAGCTTTTTCACAATAGTACCTCCATTGACTTCAGCTTTACTAATAAATAAATCAGCTTCATTCAAACCCATATTATGATTAGCATTTGCTGCTGCAGAATAAACTAATTTTAAAATTGGATAAGCTGCCCAATAAGGTAGTAGTTCCAGTATCATGAGTGTTTCCTCATAAGAACGTCCGCGAATCTGATCAATTACTCTTCGTGCTTTGAAAACAGACATACGTATATGTTGAGCTAACACTTTTGCTTCTCTATCCGAATCCGAATTTTCGTTCTTTATCATAAAAAAAAGTTCTCCCCCCGCCAATGAATGATAAGTGCCTAGGTGAAGTTAGGTGAAGTATAGTAGAAGATAAGTCAGAAAAGTAGAAGTCTTAGTATCTTAGTATTTAGTATCTTAGTATTTAGTATCTTAGTATCTTAGTATTTAGTATCTTAGTATCTTAGTATTTAGTATCTTAGTATCTTAGTATTTAGTATATAGTAGATTAGTATTTAGTATTTAGTATATAGTAGACTAGAAAAAGAAAATAAAATACTATACCTAGACTCTTACTAGAAGTTACTTTAAGTTAAAGACTCTTAAGATAAGGCTATTCACATGAATACTTAGTAGAACGACTAACGACGAGATTTATTATCGTTTCTCGCGTGTCTCACTAAAGTGAGAGTAGGTGCGAATTCTCCCAATTTGTGACCGACCATACGATCTGTGATATAAATAGGTAAATGTTCCTTTCCATTATGAATAGCGATTGTATGGCCAATCATTGTGGGTATAATGGTAGATGCCCGAGACCAAGTCACTACTATTTCTTTCTCCTCCCTCATGTTGAGTTTTTCAATTCTTCCCAATAAATTATTAGCTACAAAAGGATTTTTTTTTAGTGAACGTGTCACAGCTGATTACTCCTTTTTTTTACATTTTTGAAATAGGACATTCTATGTCCAATATCTCGATCTTAATCTGAAGTATGAAGGTAAGAATCCATACAATAATGATGAACGGAAAAAAGAGAAAATCCTTTAGCTAGATAAGGGAAGGGGCGGATGTAGCCAAGTGGATCAAGGCAGTGGATTGTGAATCCCCCATGCGCGGGTTCAATTCCCGTCGTTCGCCCATCACATTATTTCCAATTCAAAAAATTTGATTTTCAATTTTCCTATTTACGGCGACGAAGAATAAAACTATCACTATATTTGTTCCTTTTCCTACTTCTTCTTCCAAGCGCAGGATAACCCCAAGGGGTTGTGGGTTTTTTTCTACCAATTGGGGCTCTCCCTTCACCGCCCCCATGGGGATGGTCTACAGGGTTCATAACTACTCCTCTTACTATAGGACGCTTACCTAGCCAACACTTAGATCCGGCTCTACCCAAACTTTTTTGGTTCACCCCAACATTACCCACTTGTCCGACTGTTGCTAAGCAGTTTTTGGATATCAAACGGACCTCCCCAGATGGTAATCTTAATGTGGCCGATTTACCCTCTTTTGCAATCAGTTTCGCTACAGCGCCTGCTGCTCTAGCTAATTGTCCACCCTTTCCAAGTGTGATTTCTATGTTATGTATGGCCGTGCCTAAGGGCATATCGGTTGAAGTAGATTCTTCTTTTTTCTCAATCAAAACCCCTTCCCAAACTGTACAAGCTTCTTCCAAAGCATACGGCTTTCTAGATGTATATGATGATATCTAGACAGATGGATCTTATATGAATCGTATGATGAAGTATCACATGAGTGGATATATAGATATAGGAATCCAAATCTGCCGAATCACTCATGTTATGATCTTCTACATCCTAGGTCTCCCCGTTCCGTCATCTGGCTTATGTTCTTCATGTAGCATTCAGACCGGATGACTCTATGAAATTACGTTGATACTTCCACATATTACGGGTAACGTAGGAGACATCTCTATTTTTCCCGGGGGGTCTTTCTAATTACCACTGCTTAGCTTTCAATTCGCCTCTGACCATCAAATGAAATGTGAATAACCCGTCCTCCTCTCTTTGAAACAAGGGGCGCTTCCGGTTCTGTGCGCGCTTCAAACAATTTTGTCTTCTCCATATTACCATATCTCTAGAGTCAGTAATTTTCTATGAGGAACTACTGAACTCAATCACTTGCTGCCGTTACTCAACAGTTTTCTGTTGGGGTCTATCCCGTAGGTGTACTCCAATTGGATCAGTGATCGATTTCTAGGTTTCGTCGTAAACCGAATTGGTTACTTCCAATTACGTAAATCAATAGTTCAAACCGCACTCAAAGGTAGGGCATTTCCCATTGATATAGGAACTTCTGTACCAGAAACAATGGTATCTCCAATTATAGCCCCTCTGGGATGTAAAATATATCTCTTCTCACCATCCCCATAGTGTATGAGACAAATGCATGCATTTCGATTAGGGTCGTATTCTATGGTTACGATTCTACCAGATATCTCTTTTTCATTCCGTCGAAAGTCGATTTTACGGTATAGACGCTTATGACCTCCCCCTCTATGCCCTGCGGTAATGATCCCTCTGGCATTACGACCTTTACCACAACGATGCTGTCCATAGATCAAATTATTTCGTGGATTGGATTTCACTTGACTGTCTATGGCACCATTGCGTGTGCTCGGGGTAGAAGTTTTGTATAAATGTATTGCCGTGTTATTAAGTCTTTTGCTTTAAGTTCTTTTCTTTATAAGAGGTGGAATAGAATAACCCGGTTGAAGCGTAATGATCATACGTCTGTAATGCATTGTATGTCCCATAATAGGTCCCATCCTTCTACCCTTTCCCGGGAGTCGATGACTATTCATAGCTATTACCTTGACACCAAAGAAGAGTTCGACCCAATGCTTTATTTCTGTCCTAGTTGATCCTGATTCGACATTAGAAGTATATTGATTGTTCCCCAATAAACGAAGACTTTTTTCTGTAAATACTGCATATTTGATTCCATCCATAAATCCATTTTCTTCCTTATGAGTTCCAGTATCGATAAGAATTCTAGTTCTTACTGTTCATATGTTATAGTATGAATATACCATACCAATTCATTTTCATTATGTATGGATGATGAGATTCCATTGATATAGAGCCAATTCCAATTTAATGTTCCCTTTGGCGTGCATCCAGCAGGAATTGAACCTACGAATTTGCCAATTATGAGTTGGGCGCTTTAACCATTCAGCCATGGATGCTTAACAGGGATCATCGTACATCGTGAATAACCAAATTCCAATTTAAATTAAATCTTTAGGAGGAATCAATGAGACGACATCAATTAAAATTAAAATCCTGGATATTCGAATTGAGAGAGGTATTGAGAGAGATCAAGAATTCTCACTATTTCTTAGACTCATGGATCAAATTTGATTCAGTGGGATCTTTCACTCACATTTTTTTCCACCAAGAACGTTTTCTGAAACTCTTTGACCCCCGAATTTGGAGTATCCTACTTTCACGTGATTCACAGGGTGCAACAAGCAATCGATATTTCACGATCAAAGGTGTACTACTGCTTGTAGTAGTGGTCCTTATATCTCGTATTAATAATAGAAAGATGATCGAAAGAAAAAATCTCTATTTGATGGGGCTTCTTCCTATACCTATGAATTCCATTGGACCCAGAAATGAGACATTGGAAGAATCTTTTTGGTCTTCCAATAGAAATAGGTTGATTGTTTCGCTCCTGTATCTTCCAAAAGGGAAAAAGATTTCTGAGAGTTGTTTCATGGATCCGCAAGAGAGTACTTGGGTTCTTCAAATAAAGAAAAAGTGTATCATGCCTGAATCTAACCGGGGTTCGCGGTGGTGGAGGAACCGGATCGGAAAAAAGAGGGGTTCTAGTTGTCAGATATCTAATGAAACCGTAGCTGGAATTGAGATTTCATTCAAAGAGAAAGATAGCAAATATCTGGAGTTTCTTTTTTTATCCTATACGGATGATCCGATCCGCAAGGACCCTGATTGGGAATTATTTGATCGTCTTTCTCCGAGGAAGAAACGAAACATAATCAACTTGAATTCGGGACAGCTATTTGAAATCTTAGGGAAAGACTTGATTTGTTATCTCATGTCTGCTTTTCGTGAAAAAAGACCAATTCAGGGAGGGAGTTTCTTCAAACAACAAGGAGCTGGGGCAACTATGCAATCCAATGATATCGAGCATGTTTTCCATCTCTTCTCGAGAAACAAGTGGGGTATTTCTTTGCAAAATTGTGCTCAATTTCATATGTGGCAATTCCGCCAAGATCTTTTCGTTAGTTGGGGGAAGAATCAGCACGAATCGGATTTTTTGAGGAACGTCTCGAGAGAGAATTGGATTTGGTTAGACAATGTGTGGTTGATAAACAAGGATCGGTTTTTTAGCAAGGTACGGAATGT